TATAGCCGAGCCATTCTCCTTTATTTATGATGCTAAGAAGTAAAAAAAGCCAATAAAGAAAAAAATATATTCATCCAACAAAAGGAGAGAGAGGGATTCGAACCCTCGATAGTTATTTTTATGAACTATACCGGTTTTCAAGACCGGAGCCATCAACCACTCGGCCATCTCTCCGAAAGATAATTTATATTTTATTTTTTTTTCGACAAATCGAACATAGCCCTATGAGTTAATACGATCACTATGTAGAGAAAGATATGGAGTGTGACTTTCTTTATAGGTCTATCAATCTGTCTATATAAAAAAATGAGATACACGATCCAGTATACCCGTTTGTGAAGTCAAAAAGAACCTTTAACGTCATGTCCGAATAGAATAAAAGTGGTAAAAAGAAGTTGGAAATAAGTCATCTTGAATCAACAGATTCATGATAAAATCCCTTTATTTATAAAAAATTTTTTAGTGGGTAAGAGGATTAAATGGTGTATATTCTTTTGTTAATAGCTTGGAGGATTAAAAACATGACTATTGCTTTCCAATTGGCTGTTTTTGCATTAATTATTACTTCATCAATCTTACTGATTAGTGTACCCGTTGTATTTGCGTCTCCTGATGGTTGGTCGAGTAACAAAAATGTTGTATTTTCTGGTACATCTTTATGGATTGGATTAGTCTTCTTGGTGGGTATCCTTAATTCTCTTATCTCTTGAATTCATTCGTTGCAGATCCAAAAATGAGATGACCCCTCCCATTCCATGAATTACACATTCAAATTCAATATAAGTCCATAAAATGCAAATAAATAAATAAAACAAAAAATTAGAGGGGGGGTCGAACTTCTGTAACTTGAATAAAAATTTAATAAATATAAATTTACTAAATATAAATATGAATATGAATAAATATGAAATAGTAATAAATAACTAAATAAAAAAACTAATCAAAAATTGATATCTAATATAAATATAGAAAATAATATTTTATGGAAATAGAGAATAATATATTTTTGAATATAAAATTCAATATCAATATATAGAATAAATATATTATTAATATATAATATATAATATATATATTAATCGAATTGTTAATTGAATTGATTTGTTGATAGAATTTTATGAAATGACCCCAAACCAAAGAGTGTATCTCGTCTAGCTTTGAACAAATATTATCCATAAATTTCTTATCAAGAAGGCAAAAAAAATGCGGATATAGTCGAATGGTAAAATTTCTCTTTGCCAAGGAGAAGACGCGGGTTCGATTCCCGCTATCCGCCCAAATATAAATGGATTGAAAAAGAGAAAAGATTCGGTATAGTTGACCTGGAAATAGAGTAATTTTTTCCTCGCGTCCCAAAAGACAAGTATTAATTAATGACTAGTTACTAGTTAATAGAATAAAACTTACATTTGTTGAAAAAAAAACGTTGCGGAGACAGGATTTGAACCCGTGACCTCAAGGTTATGAGCCTTGCGAGCTACCAAACTGCTCTACCCCGCGATGAAACAAAAAAACTTGGACTAAACTCTAATAAACAAAGAAGAATTGAATGCGCCCCTATTCCATATCTGTACAAATAGAATAGCCTATTTAGACAGAATGGTAAAGGGGCCTCATCGATTATAGAAAAAAATAGAAAAATTAAGGGATACTCAAATCCTTACCAGCTTGATCTTGTTGCCCCTGGCAACAAACATGCCTGAACCATTTCCCGAAGGATGTGTCCAGATAGTCCGAAGTCTCGATAGTTAGCTCTCGGTCTTCCGGTCGAAAAGCAACGTCGATGAAGACGTGTAGGTGCACTATTACGCGGTGGGGATTGTAATTTTCCATGAATTTTCCATTTCTCACTTAACGACGGAATCTGACTTATTTCCTTTTTTGAGGATCGACGAATCAAATGATATTTTTGTTCCAATTTTTGCCTCTTCTTCTCCCTATAAATCAAACTTTTCTTTGCCATAATGCTTCAGTTCCTCTTATTATCAATGATACAAATCGGATCCTAGATGTAGAAATAAATATAAGAGTGCATACCTTATTAAAAAAAAATATTATTGCAGATCGAATACATAAATAATTAACCGAATTTGCCCGATGTGGAGGCAATCAAGAAAGCCGCATAAGTGAATATATAACCTACAGAAAAGTGAGCTAATCCAACCAACCTTGCTTGCACAATTGAAAGAGCTACTGGTTTATCTTTCCATCGAATCAAATTTGCCAAAGGTGTGCGTTCATGAGCCCATGCTAAAGTTTCAATCAATTCCTGCCAATAACCACGCCAGGAAATTAAGAACATAAATCCAGTAGCCCAAACAAGATGCCCAAATAAAAACATCCATGCCCAGACTGATAAACTATTCATACCAAACGGGTTATATCCATTGATAAGTTGTGAAGAGTTTAACCATAGATAATCTCTTAACCATCCCATCAAATAAGTGGAAGATTCGTTAAACTGTGAAACGTTACCCTGCCATAATGTGATGTGTTTCCA